GGTAAGATGATATCTTGAGCGGTTACGTATCTAGGACCCCTTACGCAAATCGACGCGTCTCTAACTCCATAGAGATTACTTCTCAATACAATTTCTTTCAAATTTTGTAAGATTTCATGTACTGATTCCTCAATACCTACTATCGTAGAATATTCATGTGGCACCTTCTTAGATTTTGCACGTGTGATACATGTTCCTTCTATTTCTCCAAGTAAGGCCCTTCGCATGGCAATACCGATGGTATCAGCTTGACCTTTCATAAGTGGTGACATAATGAAACGACCATAATAAAGACGCTTACTGTCTACTCTTGATTCAACACACTTCCACTGTAGTGTTCGAGTGGATCCTGCTACTTCCTCTCGAACCATACTATACTAGTATTATTATTTGATCATTTATTTCTCTTGAAATCGGTTTAATTCTTATTTCTACACACGTCTTTTTTTAGGAGGTCGACATCCATTATGTGGCATAGGTGTTACATCACGTACGAAGCTTAATAATATACCACTTCTACGAATGGCTCGTAATGCTGCATCTCTTCCGAGACCAGGACCCTTTATCATAACTTCTGCTCGTTGCATACCCTGATCAACCACTGTACGAATAGCATTTACCGCTGTGGCTTGAGCAGCATAAGGTGTTCCTCTTCTTGTGCCTTTGAATCCAGAAGTACCGGCGGAGGCCCAAGAAACTACCCGACCTCGTACATCTGTAACAGTTATAATGGTATTGTTGAAACTCGCTTGAACATGAATAACGCCTTTTGGTATTCTACGTCCATTCTTACGTGAACCAATACGCCCATTCCTACGTGAACCAATTCTTGGTATAGCTTTTGTCATATTTTATCATCTCATATTTATGAGTCAGAAATATACAAAAAGAAAAGATACGGAGATATCCATTTCATGTTAAAACAGATCCTTTACCTTATTTTTACATATATATATATTTTTTTTTGAAAGTAAAGTTCTTTTTTAGAAGAATTACCCTTGTCTCTGTTTATGTTTCGGATTGGAACAAATCACTATAATTCGTCCACGCCTGCGAATCAGTCGACATTTTTCACAAATTTTACGAACGGAAGCCCTTATTTTCATATTTTTTATTCCTTACCTTAATTCTGAATCCACTTCTTGGAAGAGAATAAGTCTCTTGAATTTTTTTTGAACTTCAAATTGTATACCCATGGTTAAAAAAATAACCTAATCATTCGAATCTTTGTTGCGAAGTCGATAAATTATACGTCCCCTGGTTGAATCATAACGACTTACTTCAATTTTTACTCTATCTCCCGGTAGTATCCGTATAAAACTGCGGCGGATCCTCCCTGAAACATATCCTAGAATTAGATCTTCATTATCTAAACGGACCCGGAACATACCGTTGGGAAGTGATTCAGTAATTAAACCCTCATGAATCAATTTTTGTTCTTTCATTCCAGGTAACCTCCTTGAAGTATCAACTAATGGAGGAATAGTTATATAACTCACTTTTCCTCTCTATTTTACAAATAGGAAGTTAGAGATCAAATTCGGATACCAGAGGTGGAAGATTACCATATATAACACAAAATTTCTCCTCCAATTCTTTCTAGTCGAGCTTCTCGATCTGTTATTATACCTCGAGAAGTAGAAAGAATTACAATTCCCATTCCACCTAAAATCTTAGGAATTCGTTGATAGTTGGAATAAATTCGTAAGCCGGGCCGGCTGATACGCTTTAAAATGGTTCTAGTTTTATATATTCCTTTTCTGGTTTTTCTATGTCGCAGAGTTGAAACCAAGAAATATTTGTTACTCTCCTGATGTTTCCGAACGTTTTCAATAAAACCTTCTCGTAGAAGTATTTTAATAATGTTTTCGGTGATATTTGTAGATGCTATTCGAACCCTTCCTTTTTTATCCGTGTCAGCATTTCTTATAGAAGTTATTAGATCGGCAATAGTGTCCCTACCCATGACGAACTAGAATTATAGGTTCCTCCTAATTTTGATATAATCAACATGTTTCCTTTTTTTTCTTTTTATTATTTTTATTATAAAGTATATACGTGAGACACAATCTACTAATTTGATCTATTTGATCTATTTCAGATACCCTATACTATATCATAGTCTCATCTACTACTATTTATAATACTTCGGGAGCTAATGAAACTATTTTAGTAAAATTTAACTGTCTCAATTCTCGAGCGATCGCACCAAAAACTCGAGTTCCTTTTGGATTTCCTTCTTGATCAATGACAACTGCAGCATTGTCGTCATATCGTATTATCATACCGTTTTCACGTTTGAGTTCTTTACATGTACGTACAATTACAGCTCTAATTACTTCTGATCTTTCTAGAGGCATATTGGGAACTGCTTCTTTGATTACAGCAACAATAACATCACCAATATGAGCATATCGGTGATTACCAGCTCCTATGATTCGAATACACATCAATTTTCGAGCTCCGCTGTTATCCGCTACATTCAAAAGGGTCTGAGGTTGAATCATATCATTTTTATTTCAATCTGTTATTTCAATGCAAAAGTATGAAAGAAAAAAAAGAAATATTGTCCGTCCAGAAATAAATAAACCTGCGGTTGTTTTTTCATCCCCAATACCCCTTTTTTTTTAGTTCTACATCTCTATCCTGAAATAAGAAATTGAGTTCGTATAGGCATTTTGCGCGCAGCTATTGAGATAGCTGCTCTAGCTACAGTTTCTGATACTCCACCCATTTCATAAAGTATTCGACCCCGTTTAACAACGGATACCCAATATTCAGGGGATCCCTTCCCCGAACCCATACGTGTTTCCGCGGGTCTTACTGTAACAGGTTTGTCGGGAAATATACGTACCCATATTTTTCCACCACGACGCGCATATCGTGTCATTGCTCTTCGCCCTGCTTCTATTTGTCTAGCTGTAATCCAAGCAGGTTCAAGTGCCTGAAGAGCGTATCTGCCGAAACAAATATGATTGCCTCGACAAGATATTCCTTTCATTCTTCCTCTATGCTGTTTACGAAATCTGGTTCTTTTGGGGTTATAGTCGATGGTTGTTTCTTAATTCCATCTCTACTGCAGAACCGGACATGAGAGTTTCTTCTCATCCAGCTCCTCGCGAATGAAAGGATTCAAATTCAATAAAATAATATTATAGATACACATTAATAGATACACATTAATAGGTACACATTAATAGATAATACACCAAGTAATGGCTTTTATTGATATTTAATTTCTTACATGATATTTAATTTCTTACATGATATTTAATTTCTTACATAAGAAGGAAGATGTAGATACAAGATATACAATACAGCTAGACGTGTGTGTACATTTATGTATCTTTATAGATAATGTAATGTTTCTCTTTTTTATTTTTATAACATAACGAACCCTTTCCTTATTTTTTTTTACCTCTATCGAATTACGACAAAAGATTGTAATCCAATAAATAGAGGTTTCGCGGGCGAATATTTACTCTTTCCTGTTTCATTCGAAGGTTCAATTCATAACCTCTCAGAATAAATCAATTTTTTCTTGGTCCGTTCCGCCATCCCACCCAATGAATTATTAGGATTCGTTTTCAATAGAAGCCTATGCAGTCACAGGTTCTGTCGTTCCCATAGCTTCTCCATTAATGGTTAGGTCCGAACTTTGCAATGGAGCTTCCAACAAAATTCGTTCCCAAGTCAATTTACTCAGTTTTTATTAACCTGAAGGCTCTTTATTATTTTATTCTATTTTAAATTATTTCATTTTAAAATTCTTATATTTATAATTATCTTATCAGTATTGATTATCAGTATTGATGCTTTATCACACTGCCTTTTATGACGTGATTCATAGACCATACATATTGGAATCATATATCATTGATATTTTTGTTCTTTCTTTCTATCATCCTTCCATTTATCCACATCCCTTTATTTTATTTTTTTTTTTTGCTTTACAACCCATAATCAGATCTATTTTTTGTTGAAAGAATTTCAGTTGCTACAACCATATGATAGATCCACTCATTCATATAGTGACTGTTTCTTGGGATCTCGACAATACGAAGCAATAAGTTGGTTATTAGTTTATTTTATATAATTACAAAGTTTATAGCAGGGGTCAGTTTTTTTTTAATCCCAACTTGAAACTATAAAGAAAAAACTAACGAGTCACACACTAAGCATAGCAATTATACCAAATGATCAATCGAATTTATATTTAACCTTATAGAATTAGAATTGTTCATTTTTTTATTTTTAACGAAAAAAGAATGAAAGAGTTTGTCATTTTTTGTTTTATCACTGGACAGAATGGGAAGACAAGGTTGATTATTCCTCGTCTACAAATATCCAAATTTTTATACCTAATACTCCATAAATAGTTCGAATTGTATAGGAACAATGATCAATTTTAGCGCGAATTGTTTGTAGGGGAACTCTACCCTCTCTGATCCATTCAACACGTGCAATTTCTTTTCCGTCGATACGGCCTGCTATTTGCACTTGAATTCCTTTTGTATCCGTTTGTTCAGTTAATTCAATAGCTTTTTTCATTGCTTTTCGAAACGAAACTCTATTTTTTAATTGTAAAGCTATATATTCTGCAAGAATATTAGGTTGTCCATAAGGTTTTTCAACTCTTGTGATAGCAATGTTGAGTCTCCGGTTTACAGAATGAAACTCCTTTTGTACATTCATCTGTAATTCTTCGATTCCTCGTGTTTGCCCCTCTATTAATAAATTTGGGAATCCAATATAGATTATGACTTGGATCAAATCGATTTTTTTTTTAATTGTTATACGTGCAATTCCTTCGAAACCTGAGGATATTTTCCTATTTTTTTGTACATAGTTCTTGATACAATTCCGTATTTTTGCATCTTCCTGTAGGCCCCCGGAATAATTTTTTGGTTGTGCGAACCAAAAGGAATGATGACTTTGAGTTGTACCAAGTCTGAAACCAAGTGGATTTATTTTTTGTCCCATATTTTTCTATTCTATTT